TACGACGAAACCTATAAATCGATCACTGATCCAATTTGAATACCTCGACGGGATAGACCTCAACAGAAAACTGTTGAGTAACGGCAGCAAGTGATTGAGTTCAGTAGTTCTTCATAGAAAATTATTGACTCTAGAGATATGGTAATATGGAGAAAACAAAATTGTTTGAAGCACGGACAGAACCGGAAGCGCCCCTTGTTTCAAAGAGAGGGAGACGGGTTATTCACATTTAATTTGATGGTCAGAGGCGAATTGAAAACTAAGCAGTGGTAATTATAAGAATCCCCCGGGGAAAAATAGAGGTGTCTCCTACGTTACCCGTAATATGTGGAAGTATCGACGTAATTTCATAGAGTCATTCGGTCTGAATGCTACATGAAGAACATAAGCCAGATGACGGAACAGGGAGACCTAGGATGTGGAAGATCATAACATGAGCGATTTGGCGGATTTGGATTCCTATATATCCACTCATATGGTACTTCATCATACGATTCATATAAGATCCATCCGTCTAGATATCATCATATACATCTAGAAAGCCGTATGCTTTGGAAGAAGCTTGTACAGTTTGAGAAGGGGTTTTTATTGATAAAAAAGAAGAATCTACTTCAACCGATATGCCCTTAGGCACGGCCATACATAACATAGAAATCACATTTGGAAAAGGTGGACAATTAGCTAGAGCAGCAGGTGCTGTAGCAAAACTGATTGCAAAAGAGGGTAAATCGGCCACATTAAGATTACCATCTGGGGAGGTCCGTTTGATACCCAAAAACTGTTTAGCAACAGTTGGACAAGTGGGTAATGTTGGGATAAACCAAAAAATTTTGGGTAAAGCGGGATCTAAGTGTTGGCTAGGTAAGCGTCCTATAGTAAGAGGGGTAGTTATGAACCCTGTAGACCATCCGCATGGGGGCGGTGAGGGGAGAGCCCCAATTGGTAGAAAAAAACCCATGACCCCTTGGGGTTATCCTACACTTGGAAGAAGAAGTAGGAAAAAGAAGAAATATAGTGATAATTTTATTCTTCGTCGCCGTAAATAGGAATATTTAAACTTTTAGAATTGGGCGAACGACGGGAATTGAACCCGCGCATGGTGGATTCACAATCCACCGCCTTGATCCACTTGGCTACATCCGCCCCTTACATTTACAAAAAAGGAGTTATCCGATATGGCACGTTCACTAAAAAAAAAAGCCTTTTGTTGCTAATTATTTATTAAGTTAAAGTATTTCCAAAAAATTTACTTTTTTCCATTGATTGATATATTAGACATAATATATCAATCAATGGAAAAATTCTTATGTGAATAAAACAAAACATAATTGAATTAAACAACAAAGACTAGAAACACTAAATGCATTATGAGTTTAATATTTCTATTTTATATTCATATGCACTAAAAGAGAAGTATTATCCGTTTATAGATGGAGCTTCAACAGCAGCTAGGTCTTGAAATATTATCCGTTTGAAGTAGTATCATAATAAATAAAAAATGACTATTCATTTTATTCATCATCTATTTATGGAAGTAATTTATGAATGTAGGTAATCTATATAACATAAAACCAAAAAAGTTGGAGGATCTCTCGTCCAAAACCTTTAGAAGTTAAAGCTTTTGCAAGAAATCAGTGTATATCCGTCTTCAAAGCCCGAAGAGTAATAGATCAAATTCGTGGACGTTCCTATGAGGATGCACTTATAATACTTGAACTCATGTCTTATCGAGCATCTTCTCTCGTTTTAAAAGTGCTTTATTCCGCATCATCAAATGTTAGTCATAATATGGGTTTAAATAAAGCAAATTTTTATATTAGTAGAGCCGAAATTAACACGGGTCCCTTTGTAAAAAAATGAAAGCCAGGAGCTCGAGGTCGTAGTTACACAATAAAAAAACGCACTTGTCATATAACAATTGTATTGGGAGTTAAATTAAAATAAATTTTATATGAATCTAAGATTTAGATTCATATAAAAAAATAACATATGGATCGAAAGATAATAAAATAGAAAAATATGGGACAAAAAATAAATCCACTTGGTTTTAGACTTGGTACAACTCAAAATCATCATTCCTTTTGGTTCGCACAACCAAAAAGTTTTTCTGCGGGTCTACAGGAAGATGAAAAAATACGGGATTGTATCAAGAATTATGTAAAAAAAAATATGAGAGTATCCTCTGATTTCGAAGGAATTGCCCGTATAGAAATTAAAAAAAGGATTGATTTGATACAAGTTATAATTTATATTGGATTTCCAAATTTATTAATGGAGGGTCGAACGCGAGGAATTGAAGAATTACAACTGAATGTACAAAAAGAATTAAATTCTGTGACCCGGAGACTCAACATTGCTATCACAAGAGTGGAAAAACCTTATGGACAACCAAAGATTCTTGCAGAATATATAGCTTTACAACTAAAAAATAGAGTTTCTTTTCGAAAAGCAATGAAAAAAGCTATCGAATTAACTGAACAAACGGATACAAAAGGAATTCAAATACAAATTGCAGGCCGTATCGACGGAAAAGAAATTGCACGTGTCGAGTGGATTAGAGAGGGCAGAGTTCCCCTACAAACTATTCGCGCTAAAATAGATTATTGTTCCTATACAGTTCGAACTATATATGGAGTATTAGGCATAAAAATTTGGATATTTGTAGACAAATAATAGTATACTAATAAAAAAAAAAGCCTTTTTTTTTGTCTTACTATTAGAACAAAAAAAAAAGCTTTTTTTTCCCGTTCAATCAAAAATACACAAAAAATTTTAATTTTATTTCTATAAGGTTTAATAAAAATTAGATTTACTATTTTATTTGGTGAAATTGCTATGCTTAGTGTGTGACTCGTTGTTTTTTCTTTAGAGTTGGGATTAAAAAAAACGACACTATGGAACTATAAACTAATAACCAACTTATGGCTTCGTATTATCAAGATCCCACAAAGCAGTCACTATACGATATATTAATTGTGTAGTTGTAGCAACTGAAACATAATTTCATAAAAAAAAGGATTATGAAAAATCCAATTATATGAAGGTTTGTGAAGATAAAGGGATGTTAATAAAAGGGAGGATGATAGAAAGAGAGAAAAAGAATAGCAATGATATAATAGAATTCCAATATGTATGGTTTATGAATAATCTCATAAAAAGCAATGTGATAAAGCGTCAATACGGATAGGAAAACAAAGTAAAGAGCCCGAGTTAATAGAAACTGAGGATATTGACTCAGAAACTCATTTAGTTAGTAGCTCCATTGCAGAGTTCAGGCCTAATCATTAATAGAGAAGCTATAGGAACGACGGAACCCATGAATACATAAGATTCCATAGAATGGAATCCTAATCATTCGTTGGGAGGGATGGCGGAACGAACCAGGAACCTATTTATTATAAATGGTCATAGTATGGATTGACCCCTACAAATGAAGCAGAAAAGAGTTAATATTCGCCCGCGAAATCTTTTTTATTTATTATATAATTTTGGGTAATTTGATAAAAGTAAAAAAAAAGTATATGGCTAACTATAATCTAACAATTTTCTAGAATATTTATAAATATATATATATACATATATATATAATAAATAATGTAATAAATAGGGTTCCCCATATAACAAATTTATAAAAAAATAGAGTTAACATTATTTACAAATAAATAGGTATTTGTATTGAAACTAAAAGTGTACCGATAATAGTAATATTATCCCCTTTTTTTAGTCGTGAGGAGCTGGATGAGAGGAAACTCTCACGTCCAGTTCTGTAGTAGAGATGGAATTGAGAAATAACCATCAACTATAACCCAAAAAGAACCAGATTTCGTAAACAACATAGGGGAAGAATGAAAGGAATATCTTCACGGGGCAATCGTATTTGTTTTGGAAGATACGCTCTTCAGGCACTTGAACCCACTTGGATTACAGCTAGACAAATAGAAGCTGGACGAAGAGCAATGACACGATATGCGCGCCGTGGTGGAAAAATATGGATACGTTTATTTCCCGACAAACCCGTTACAGTAAGACCCACAGAAACACGTATGGGTTCAGGTAAGGGGTCTCCCGAGTATTGGGTATCCGTTGTTAAACCAGGTCGAATACTTTATGAAATGAGTGGAGTATCAGAAACTGTAGCCAGAGCTGCTATGTCAATAACTGCGTCCAAAATGCCTATACGAACTCAATTTGTTATTGCACGGTAAGGATGTATAACTAAAGGGATCTTGGATATGAAAAATACGATAAGAAAGATTTCTTTTTTTTTTTTTTTTTACACATAATATTTCTTTTTTTCCTTCACTCTTTACACTGAAAGAGCAAAAAAAAATAACGATATGATCCAACCTCAGACCCTTTTAAATGTAGCGGATAATAGTGGGGCTCGGCAATTGATGTGTATTCGGGTCTTAGGAGCTAGTAATCGACAATATGCTCATATTGGTGACATTATTGTTGCTGTAATCAAGGAAGCAGTGCCCAATATGCCTCTAGAAAAATCAGAAATAATTAGAGCCGTAATTGTACGTACACGTAAAGAACTCAAACGTGACAACGGTATGATAATAAGATATGATGATAATGCAGCTGTTGTCATTGATCAAGAAGGAAATCCAAAAGGAACTCGAGTTTTTGGTGCAATTGCTCGAGAATTGAGACAGTTGAATTTCACGAAAATAGTTTCCTTAGCCCCTGAGGTATTATAATAAAATTATGATAAAGTATCCGAAATAGATCAATATGAAAAGGATCAATCTTTTAGTGGATTGTATCTCAAGTATATACTTTTAATAATAAAAAAAACATGCTGATTATATCAAAATAAGAGGACAACAATTTCTCATGACTAGAGACACTATTGCCGATATTTTAACTTCAATAAGAAATGCTGATATGGACAAAAAGGAAACCGTTCGAATAACATCTACTAAAATGACTGAAAACATTGTTAAAATACTTCTAAAAGAAGGTTTTATTGAAAACGTTAGAAAACATCGTGAACATAACAAACATTTCTTGGTTTCAACCTTACCACATAAAAGGACCGGGAAAGGGATACATAAAACTATTTTAAAACGCATTAGCCGACCCGGTCTACGAATATATTCTAACTATTCACGAATTCCTAGGATTTTGGGTGGAATGGGGATTGCAATTCTTTCCACTTCTCGAGGTATAATGACGGACCGAGAAGCCCGACTACAAAAAATAGGGGGAGAACCCTTGTGTTATATATTGTAATCCTTTATCCTAATTCGATCTCTAATTTCCTATACATGAAAAAGAGAAAAAAAAGGATTATATGACTACTACTTCATTAGTTGATACTTTTAAAAGAGGGCACCCGAAATGAAAGAACAAAAATTGATTCATGAGGGTTTAATTACGGAATCCCTTCCCAACGGTATGTTCCGTATTCGTTTAGATAATGAGGATATAATTCTAGGTTATGTTTCGGGTAAAATCCGACGCAGTTTTATACGCATATTACCAGGAGATAGAGTAAAAATCGAAATAAGTCGTTATGATTCAACCAAAGGACGTATAATTTATAGACTTCGTAACAAAGATTCAAAAGATTAAGTTTTTTTAATATTCCCTCCGTGGGGATACAATTTGAAGTTCAAAAATGAAATAGACTTTTTTCTTTCAAAGAATAGATTAATAATTTAAAAGTGGAGAATCAGAAATATGAAAATAAGGGCTTCCATTCGTAAAATTTGTGAAAAATGTCGACTGATTCGTAGGCGTGGACGAATTATAGTTATTTGTTCCAATCCGAAGCATAAACAAAGACAAGGCTAATCTTTCTTAAAAAGAACTTTATAAACGAAGGACCGATATAAATAAAAAAAGGGTCAAAACATGAAATGGATATCTCCGTATATTTCTAATTCATATTTATGAGATGATAAAATATGACAAAACCTATACAAAGGATTGGTTCACGTAGGAATGGACGTATTGGTTCACGTAAAAATGGACGTAGAATACCCAAAGGAATTATTCATGTTCAGGCGAGTTTCAACAATACAATTGTAACTGTTACAGATGTACGGGGTCGGGTGGTTTCTTGGTCCTCTGCAGGTACTTCAGGATTTAAAGGTACAAGAAGAGGGACACCTTTTGCTGCCCAAGCAGCCGCAATAAATGCTATTCGTACCGTAGTGGACCAAGGTATGCAACGAGCAGAAGTCATGATAAAAGGACCGGGTCTAGGAAGAGATGCAGCACTACGAGCCATTCGTAGAAGTGGTATATTGTTAAGTTTCGTACGTGATGTAACTCCTATGCCACACAATGGATGTAGACCCCCTAAAAAAAGGCGTGTATAAAAATAGAAATTAAACGGATTTCAAGAGAAATAAATGATTCACCTATTTAAAAAAATATATTAGTATGGTTCGAGAGGAAATAGCAGGATCCACTCGAACACTACAGTGGAAGTGTATTGAATCAAGAGTAGAGAGTAAACGTCTTTATTATGGACGTTTTATTCTGTCCCCACTTAAAAAGGGTCAAGCGGATACCATAGGGATTGCCATGCGAAGAGTTTTACTTGGAGAAATAGAAGGGACATGTATTACACGTGCAAAATTTGATAAGGTACCACATGAATATTCGACAATAGTGGGTATTGAAGAATCTGTACATGAAATTTTAATGAATTTAAAAGAAATTGTATTGAGAAGTAATCTGTATGGAGTACGAGATGCATCCATTTGCGTTAAAGGCCCAAAAAGCATAACAGCTCAAGATATCATCTCACCACCTTCTGTAGAAATAATTGACACTACACAACATATAGCTAATTTGACGGAACCCATCGATTTATGTATTGGATTACAAATTAAAAGAGATCGCGGATATCCTGTAAAATCTACAAATAATTCTCAAGATGAAAGTTATCCTATAGATGCTGTATCTATGCCTGTTCGAAATGTGAATCATAGTATTTATTCTTATGGAAATGGGAATGAAAAACAAGAGATCCTTTTTCTCGAAATATGGACAAATGGAAGTTTAACTCCAAAAGAAGCACTTCACGGGGCTTCGCGTAATTTGATTGACTTATTTATTCCTTTTCTACATGCAGAGGAGGAAAACTTTAATTTAGAAAAAAAAAAAATTACTTTACCCCTTTTTACTTTTCACGATGAACTATCTAATTTAAAGAAAAAAGAAGGAATTGCATTGAACTGTATTTTTATTGATCAATTAGAATTGCCTTCGAGGACCTATAATTGTCTCAAAAGGTCCAATATACATACATTATTGGACCTTTTGAGTAACAGTCAAGAAGATCTTATGAGAATTGCAAATTTTCGCACAAAAGATGTAAACCAGATATTAAGCATTCTAAAGAAACGATTTGCAATTGATTTACCTAAGAATAAGTTTTCTTTTTAAATCCATTGTAATTACTTCATCTTTTTTTATTTATTTTACGCGCAATCTAATATTATAGATTTGCAGAATTAATGAATAAAAAAAAAATTA